ACTTCTCATTGATGTATTCTTTCATCGAGATTCAATCCAAATCACGATGGTATTTTCTTGTTCCTGAATGGGTCTCTTTCATCTTTTTAGGTCTATGCTCTACTCCGGGTAAAGATCTGCCCGATTTGGATTTGCACATATAGGACAAATCTTCCCATCACCATTTCTTTTTGTTATGACTTTACAAATAACAAACAGCAATCATTTATGATACATGTAGTAATCATAGATATATTACCAATTGGGTTTTTTCTAAACGGAGCCTGGATACTTCATTTTTTAGTCCAACCAAAGCCAACCATAAATTATTCTAATTGATAATAGTACTATGAATCTCCCCAAAGAATGCATCTAATTGCACTTCACGCTCCAATTTTTTGATGATTCAATTTCTCTTTCTTGGGCGAAACAGAGGATATCTCGATCGGGGGAGAGAACGGGGAAATCCCATATGACCCAATATATCTGACAAGTCGCACTATACGTCAACCCAAGATGCATCTTCCTCTCCAGGACTGCGGAAAGGTACTTTTGGAACACCAATAGGCATGAATTGAAAGAAAAAAGAACTAAATACTATATTTGACTTTGATGTGGAAACGTAACAATATGGTTTTATTGTCTTTATAATATTGGCTTTATCATATTTATTTTATCCATAAATTAGAAAAATTTAGAAAGAAAGACAAAATAAATAAAGGAAAATTTTGACGAATAAGTCCTTCTAATGATAAACATTTACTCATAGAAAATGGTACCAACCCCCCATTGCGTATTGATACTTATCGAGTATAGAATAAATCTGCTTCTCTTTGTTCCTACGAACAGAATTATTCCATTATTACAAACAGAATAGAATAAATAGTAACCTAGCCCTTCTTAGGAAATAATCCACCGAACAAGGGAGGTCCATAGGATAGTCATAGTATAGTTTTTTTCAATGCAATAAAGTTACGTAGTGTCTATTTTTCTTTGATAAAGGGGTATTTTCCATGGGTTTGCCTTGGTATCGTGTTCATACCGTTGTATTGAATGATCCCGGCCGGTTGCTTTCCGTTCATATAATGCATACAGCTCTGGTTGCTGGTTGGGCGGGCTCGATGGCTCTGTATGAATTAGCTGTTTTTGATCCTTCTGACCCTGTTCTTGATCCAATGTGGAGACAGGGTATGTTCGTTATTCCCTTCATGACTCGGTTAGGAATAACCAATTCATGGGGAGGTTGGAGTATCACAGGAGGGACTGTAACGAATCCGGGAATTTGGAGTTACGAAGGTGTAGCTGGGGCACATATTGTGTTTTCTGGCTTATGCTTTTTGGCAGCTATCTGGCATTGGGTCTATTGGGATCTAGAAATATTTTGTGATGAACGGACAGGAAAACCTTCTTTGGATTTGCCCAAGATCTTTGGAATTCATTTATTTCTCTCCGGGGTGGCTTGCTTTGGTTTTGGTGCATTTCATGTAACAGGCTTGTATGGTCCCGGAATATGGGTGTCTGATCCTTATGGACTAACGGGAAAAGTACAACCTGTAAATCCGTCGTGGGGCGTGGAAGGATTTGATCCTTTTGTTCCGGGAGGAATAGCTTCTCATCATATTGCAGCAGGTACATTGGGCATATTAGCGGGTTTATTCCATCTTAGCGTCCGACCGCCACAACGTCTATACAAAGGATTGCGTATGGGAAATATTGAAACCGTACTTTCCAGTAGTATCGCAGCTGTCTTTTTTGCAGCTTTTGTTGTTGCTGGAACTATGTGGTATGGTTCAGCAACTACCCCCATCGAATTATTTGGCCCGACTCGCTATCAATGGGATCAGGGTTACTTCCAGCAAGAGATATATCGAAGAATTAGCGCTGGGCTAGCCGAAAATCAAAGTTTATCAGAAGCCTGGTCTAAAATTCCTGAAAAATTAGCTTTTTATGATTATATCGGCAATAATCCGGCAAAAGGAGGATTATTCAGGGCAGGCTCAATGGATAACGGAGATGGAATAGCGGTTGGATGGTTAGGACACCCTATCTTTAGAGATAAAGAAGGCCGTGAGCTTTTTGTACGTCGTATGCCTACTTTTTTTGAAACATTTCCAGTCGTTTTGGTAGACGGCGATGGAATTGTTAGAGCTGATGTTCCTTTTAGAAGGGCAGAATCGAAGTATAGTGTTGAACAAGTAGGTGTAACCGTTGAGTTCTACGGCGGTGAACTCAATGGAGTCAGTTATAGTGATCCTGCTACTGTGAAAAAATATGCTAGACGCGCTCAATTGGGTGAAATTTTTGAATTAGATCGTGCGACTTTGAAATCCGATGGTGTTTTTCGTAGCAGTCCAAGGGGTTGGTTTACTTTTGGGCATGCTTCGTTTGCTTTGCTCTTCTTCTTCGGACACATTTGGCATGGTGCTAGAACCTTGTTCAGAGATGTTTTTGCCGGTATTGACCCAGATTTGGATGCTCAAGTAGAGTTTGGAGCATTCCAAAAACTTGGGGATCCAACTAC